TTAAAAATAAGCTAAATAAAGCTTTTGGGTTCATACCTCAAATATAAAGAATATTCTTTTTTTTAAAAATAAAGTGCCTGATTAAAGGATTATTCTGATAGGATAAATTAAGTAATTTTTTACCTTTATTATATTTTATAGAATTAAACTATATCTTATAATATCAAAAATTATTGTGCTTCTTACACTAAAATATAATTTTATAATAATAATGAATTAAAATTCATATAAATTTAATTATTTATTTTTAATTTTTAATCAAAGAAATTCATCTAAAATATTTTTTTTTTTTGTATTAATTTTTAGAACTTTTATTTCAATTTCTGCTAATTCTTGATTTGGATGTTGAATTGGATTAGAAATCAATTTATTAAGATTTATCCCCCTAATCTCAAACTCTAACAATTTATTAGCTACAGAAGCTTCTTTAAAATATTTCTTAACTCAATCTATTGCATCAATTAATTTTTTATTTTCTATCTTATTAAATATAATTTTATTAAAAATATTTAATATAAATTATTTTATTTCAATTATAATTAATTTTTCAATATTAATAAAAATAGGATCAGCCCCTTTTCATTTCTGATTTCCTAATATTGTTGAAGGATTATCTTGATTTAATAATTATATTTTAATAACTTGACAAAAAATTACACCAATAATTATTTTATCTTATTATTTTAATAAAAATTTTATTATTATTATTATTATTATAAATGTTATTATTGGAGCGTTAGGAGGATTAAATCAAACTTCCTTACGAAAATTAATAGTTTTTTCATCAATTAATAATTTAGGATGAATATTATTTTCTATTATAATTTCAGAAAATTTATGATTATTTTATTTAATTATTTATTCATTTATAATTAGAATTATATGTTTTATATTTTATTTATTAAATATATTTTATATTAATCAATTATTTATTAATAATATAAATCCATTAATTAAAATTAATTTATTAATTAATTTTTTATCTTTAGGGGGATTGCCCCCTTTCATTGGATTTCTTCCAAAATGAATTATTATTAATTTTTTAATTTTAAATAATATATATATATTAACTTTTATTATAATTATAATAAGATTAATTATTTTATTTTTTTATATTCGAATTATCTATTCAACATTTATATTTAATTATTTAAAAAATAAATGAATTAAAATTTTTATTAAAAATAATAAATTTATTTCAATTAATATTTTTTCTTTTTTTTCATTATTAGGTATAATTCTTAGAACTTTTTTATTTATATAAGGTTTTAAGTTAAATAAACTAATAATCTTCAAAATTATTTATAAAGAAATATTCTTTAAGCCTTAGTATATAAATAAATTATACTCCTTAAAATTTGCAATTTTAAATCATTATTATTGAATATAAAGCTATCTATATAATAAAAGAGATAATTTCTCGTTAATAAATTTACAATTTATCGCCTAACCTCAGCCATTTTATTTTATTTTTAAAAAGCGAAAATGACTTTATTCAACAAACCATAAAGATATTGGAACATTATATTTTATTTTTGGAATTTGAGCTGGAATAGTAGGAACTTCTTTAAGATTATTAATTCGAGCTGAATTAGGAAATCCAGGCTCATTAATTGGTGATGATCAAATTTATAATACTATTGTTACTGCACATGCTTTTATCATAATTTTTTTTATAGTAATACCAATTATAATTGGAGGATTTGGTAATTGATTAGTACCTCTAATACTTGGAGCTCCTGATATAGCTTTCCCCCGAATAAATAATATAAGTTTTTGACTTCTTCCCCCCTCATTAACTTTATTAATTTCAAGAAGAATTGTAGAAAATGGAGCTGGTACCGGATGAACAGTTTACCCCCCCCTTTCATCTAATATTGCTCATAGAGGAAGATCTGTAGATTTAGCTATTTTTTCCCTACATTTAGCAGGAATTTCATCTATTTTAGGAGCAATTAATTTTATTACTACTATTATTAATATACGATTAAATAATTTAACCTTTGATCAAATACCTTTATTCGTTTGAGCAGTTGGAATTACAGCTTTTTTACTTCTTTTATCTCTTCCAGTTTTAGCAGGAGCTATTACCATACTTTTAACGGATCGAAATTTAAATACCTCTTTTTTTGACCCAGCCGGAGGGGGAGATCCAATTTTATATCAACATTTATTTTGATTTTTTGGACACCCAGAAGTTTATATTTTAATTTTACCCGGATTTGGTATAATTTCACACATTATTTCTCAAGAAAGAGGTAAAAAAGAAACATTTGGTTGTTTAGGAATAATTTATGCTATACTTGCTATTGGTTTATTAGGATTTATTGTTTGAGCTCATCATATATTTACAGTAGGTATAGATATTGATACTCGAGCCTATTTTACTTCAGCAACTATAATTATTGCTGTTCCAACAGGAATTAAAATTTTTAGATGATTAGCAACCTTTCATGGAACTCAAATTAACTTTTCTCCTTCAATTTTATGAAGATTAGGGTTTGTATTTTTATTTACTGTAGGTGGATTAACTGGAGTAATTTTATCCAATTCATCTATTGATATAACTTTACATGATACTTATTATGTAGTCGCACATTTTCATTATGTTCTTTCTATAGGAGCTGTTTTCGCTATTATAGGAGGGTTTATTCATTGATATCCATTATTTACAGGATTAAATATAAATCCATTTTTATTAAAAATTCAATTTTTTATTATATTTATTGGAGTTAATTTAACTTTTTTTCCACAACATTTTTTAGGTTTAGCAGGAATACCTCGACGTTATTCAGATTATCCTGATTCATATATTTCATGAAATATTATTTCTTCTTTAGGTTCTTATATTTCWTTATTAGCTGTTATATTCATATTAATTATTGTTTGAGAATCAATAATCAATCAACGAATTATTTTATTTTCATTAAACCTTTCTTCTTCTATTGAATGATATCAAAATTTACCACCTGCTGAACATTCATATAATGAACTTCCTATTTTAAGTAATTTCTAATATGGCAGATTATATGTAATGGATTTAAACCCCATTTATAAAGGATTATCCTTTTTTTAGAAATAGCAACATGATCAAATCTTAATTTACAAAATAGAGCCTCTCCTTTAATAGAACAAATTATTTTTTTTCATGATCACACTTTAATTATTTTAATTATAATTACTATTTTAGTTRGTTATTTAATAATTAGATTATTATTTAATAAATTTATTAATCGTTTTTTACTTGAAAGACAAATAATTGAATTAATTTGAACAATTCTCCCAGCAATTATTTTAATTTTTATTGCCTTACCTTCTCTTCGTCTTCTTTACTTACTCGATGAACTTAATAATCCTTTAATCACCTTAAAATCAATTGGACATCAATGATATTGAAGATATGAATATTCAGATTTTAAAAAYATTGAATTTGATTCTTATATAATTCCCTCTAATGATCTTATTCCTAATAATTTTCGATTATTAGATGTTGATAATCGAATTATCTTACCAATAAATAATCAAATTCGTATTTTAGTAACAGCTACAGATGTTATTCATTCTTGAACTATTCCTTCATTAGGTGTAAAGGTAGATGCAAACCCTGGTCGRCTTAATCAAACTAATTTTTTTATTAATCGACCTGGAATTTTTTTCGGTCAATGTTCAGAAATTTGTGGGGCTAATCACAGTTTTATACCTATTGTAATTGAAAGAATTTCAATTAAAAATTTTATTAATTGAATTAATAATTATAATTCATTAGATGACTGAAAGCAAGTATTGGTCTCTTAAACCACTTAATAGTAAATTAGCATTTACTTCTAATGAAAGAATTAGTTAATAAATATAACATAAATATGTCAAATTTAAATTATTACTTAAGTAATATTCTTTTATACCTCAAATAATACCAATTAATTGATTAATTTCTTTTTTTTTTTTTTTATCAATTTATTTAATTTTTAATATTATAAATTATTATATTTTTAATATTAATTTTTCAAATAAAAATAATAAAATATTAAATTTAAAAAAAAATAATTTTAATTGAAAATGATAAGAAATTTATTCTCAATTTTTGATCCTTCAACAAATTTAATAAACTTATCATTAAATTGAATTAGAACAATTTTAGGAATTTTATTTATTCCTTATATGTTTTGATTAATACCTAATCGACATTATATAATATGAAATCTTATTTTATTAAAATTACATAATGAATTTAAAACATTATTAAAAAATAATTATTTTCAAGGATCTACTTTTATTTTTATCTCAATATTTTCTTTTATTTTATTTAATAATTTTTTAGGATTATTTCCTTATATTTTTACAAGAACAAGTCATTTAACTTTATCATTATCTATTTCTCTTCCATTATGATTAAGTTTTATAATATATGGTTGAATTAATAATTCTCAACACATATTTATTCATATAATTCCTCAAGGAACTCCAAGAATTTTAATACCTTTTATAGTTTTAATTGAAACAATTAGTAATATTATTCGACCTGGAACCTTAGCAGTTCGTTTAACAGCTAATATAATTGCTGGTCATTTATTAATAACATTATTAAGTRGAACAGGACCTTTAATAAATTCTTATTTTATTTCAATTTTAATTTTAATTCAAATCMTTTTATTAATTTTAGAATCAGCTGTTGCTATTATTCAATCTTATGTAATTGCCATTTTAAGAACTCTTTATTCTAGTGAAGTTAATTAATGAAAATAAATTTTAACCACCCATTTCACTTAGTAGATTATAGACCTTGACCTTTAACAGGAGCTATTGGAGTTATAACCTTAGTAACAGGAATAATTAAATGATTTCATAATTTTAATATAAATTTATTAATTTTAGGATATTTAATTATTATTTTAACAATATATCAATGATGACGAGATATTTGCCGAGAGGGAACTTATCAAGGAAAACATACTATTTTAGTAACAAAAGGTCTTCGATGAGGAATAATTTTATTTATTGTTTCTGAAATTTTTTTTTTCTTATCTTTTTTTTGAGCATTTTTCCATAGAAGATTATCCCCTAATATTGAAATTGGATCTATATGACCYCCCATAAGAATTTTACCATTTAATCCTTTTCAAATTCCTTTATTAAATACAATTATTCTAATTAGTTCCGGAGTATCTGTTACATGAGCTCATCATGCAATAATAGAAAATAATAATTCTCAAACATCTCAAGGACTATTTATTACAATTATATTAGGAATTTATTTTACTATTTTACAAGCTTATGAATATTTTGAAGCTCCTTTTACTATTGCAGATAGAATTTATGGATCAACTTTTTTTATAGCAACAGGATTTCATGGACTACATGTTATCATTGGAACTTTATTTTTATTAATTTGTTTTATTCGACATATCAATAATCATTTTTCTAAAAATCATCATTTTGGATTTGAAGCTGCTGCTTGATATTGACATTTTGTTGATGTAGTATGATTATTTCTTTAYATTTCTATCTACTGATGAGGTAATTAATTATTTATATAATATATTTAGTATATTTGACTTCCAATCAAAAAGTTTAAATTTTTTTAATATAAATAATTATTTTTTTAATAAATATTTTCTTATTAATTTCAATTATTACTAATATTTTAATAATATTATCTATTATCTTATCAAAAAAATCATTTTCAGATCGAGAAAAAATATCCCCATTTGAATGTGGATTTGATCCAAAAATATCAGCTCGTATTCCATTCTCTTTACATTTTTTTTTAATTACAGTTATCTTTTTAATTTTTGATGTTGAAATTGCTTTAATTTTTCCTATTATCCCACTTTTTAAATTAGTAAACTTTATTTTATGAACAAAAATTAGATTTTTTTTTATTATTATCTTAGTTTTTGGATTATATCATGAATGAAATCAAAATATATTAAATTGATCAAATTAATTTAATATAATATATATATATATATATATATATATATTATAAAGGATTATAATTTAAAAAAAATATTTGATTTGCAATCAAAAAATATTGTTTATACAATTTATCTTARAATAAGAAGCAAAAATGCATTTAATTTCGACTTAAAAGAATGGGTTATAATACCCCTTATTTATTAATTGAAACCAAAAAGAGGTATATCACTGTTAATGATAAAATTGAATTATTATTCCAATTAAAAGAAATATAAAGATTAAAACTAAGCTACTAACTTAATTTTTAGTGGTTAAATTCCATTAATATTTCTTTTTTTCTTGTTTATATAGTTTAAATAAAACTTTACATTTTCATTGTAAAAATAAAATTATAATATTTTTATAAATTTATTTAAAAATAAAATTATTTCCTTAATATCTTCAATATTATACTCTCTTATAAGCTATTTAAATAAATTAACAATATAAATAAAACTATTATTATTCAAAAAATAAATCTAAATAAATAAATTTTTAAATTATTTATTTGATAAAAATTATAAAAATTTGAATATTTACTTAAAATTTTTATTATCCCTCAACCTCTATATACCTCTCTTCAACCTATATCTACAATTTTTAATARTTTTTGACCAAAATTAAGAAAATAAAAATTTAACCCATAAGTTGATAAATTAGGTATAAATCATATTAAACATAAAAAATTTCTTAAACTATAAGTTATTAAAAATTTATTAACTGAATAAATTTCCATTTTTCTAATTAAAAATCCTATTATTCCCCCTAATAAAACTACATAAATTACTATTATTTTTAAATTAAAAGGTAAATAAATTATATAAGGATAAGAAAAAATTATTCATCTTAAAAATCTTCCTCTTAAAACTCTCATTAATAATAAAATAAACATTCTTTTTAATATAACAAAATCTTCATCATATAAATTATAAATTCTTATTAAATTAAAATCATTAATTATTAAATATATAATTAAACGAATTGTATAAAATATTGTTAAACCTGTTGAAAAATAATATAAAAAAAAAATTAATAAATTTAAATTTCTAAAACTTACTAATTCTAAAATTAAATCCTTAGAGTAAAATCCAGCTAAAAATGGAATTCCACATAAAGCTATATTAGAAATATTTATACAAAGTGAAGTTAAAGGAATAAAATTTCTAATACCCCCCATATATCGAATATCTTGTATATCATTTATTATATGGATAATAGATCCAGCACATATAAACAATAAAGCCTTAAATATAGCATGAGTTAATAAATGAAAAAATGCTAAATCAGGTAATCCTATTCTTAAAATTCTTATTATTAACCCTAATTGTCTTAAAGTTGATAAAGCAATAATTTTTTTTAAATCAAATTCATAATTAGCACTTACTCCAGCTATAAATATAGTTAAACCAGATAATAATAATAAAATTTTTAAAAAAAAAGTATTAATTAATAAAAAATTAAATCGAATTAATAAATAAACCCCAGCAGTTACTAATGTAGATGAATGAACTAAAGCTGAAACAGGAGTTGGAGCTGCTATAGCAGCAGGTAATCAAGATCTAAATGGAATTTGAGCTCTTTTAGTTATAGCTGCTATAATAATTATTATTCTAATTATTTTTATTTCATTATCATTTTTTATAAATTCTAAATAAAAAATATAATTTCATCCCCCATAATTTATTATCCAAGCAATAACTATTAAAATTAAAACATCCCCAATTCGATTAGATAAAGCAGTTAATATACCAGCATTATAAGATTTTAAATTTTGATARTAAATAACCAATAAATAAGAGACTAATCCTAAACCATCTCAACCTAATAAAATTCTAATAATATTAGGACTAATAATTAATAATATTATAGATATCACAAATAATAACACTAAAATAATAAAACGACTTAAATTAATTTCAGATATTATATAACTTTTTCTATAATAAATAACTACAGAAGAAATTAAAAATACAAATATTATAAATAATAAAGATATTCAATCCAATAAAATTGATATAACAATTATAGTAGAATTAAAAGAAATAATTTCCCACTCTAAAAAAATAATTATTTTATTTATAAAAAAATAAATTATTATTAAAAAATTTATTAATCTTATTATTATTAAAAAAAAAAAAGAAATAAAACAAATTGAATATTTAATATTATTAATAATTTAAAATGAAATTTCATCATATTTTCGATACCACAAATCAATATTTTAATTAAATTATTTAAATAAAATCATAACATACTATAATCAATTTTTACTACTATTAAATTTAAAGGAAATCAATGTAATATTAATATTAAATATTCTCGAGAAACTCCAGTATAATATCTATAAATCCCTGAATAAAATTTACCATGTTGAATATAAGAATACAAATATAAACTATACCCAGCTCTAAAAAAAGAAATTAATATTAATATAATTATAGAAAATCAAGATCATCTTAATAAACTATTAATTAAACTAATTTCCCCTATTAAATTTAAACTAGGRGGAGCAGCCATATTTGAAGATATTAATAAAAATCATCATAATCTTAAAGATGGTATAAAATTTATTAAACCTTTATTAATTATTAATCTTCGTCTATGCAACCGTTCATATCTAATATTTGCTAAACAAAATATTCCAGATGAACATAATCCATGTCCAATTATTATAATATAAGAACCTATAAATCCCCAATAATTTATAATTATAATCCCTCTAATAACTATACTTATATGAGCAACTGATGAATAAGCAATTATAGATTTAATATCAATTTGACAAAAACACTTTAAACTAATGTAAAAACCACCAACTAATCTAATAATAATACTTAGATAATTTAATTTTAAATTAATTTCTTGTAAAAAAATTATTAAACGTAATAAACCATATCCACCTAATTTCAATATAATACCTGCTAAAATTATAGAACCTGAAACAGGAGCTTCAACATGAGCTTTAGGTAATCATAAATGAACAAAATATATAGGCATTTTTACTAAAAAAGCTATAATTATAGAAAAATATAATAAATATAAATTTAAATTTATAAATTTTAAAAAATATATTATTATTCTTCTTATTTCACTAAATAAATAAAAAATACCTATTAATAGTGGTAAAGAAACAAATAAAGTATAAAATAATAAATATATCCCAGCTTTAATTCGCTCAGGTTGATAACCCCACCCAATAATTAATATTAAAGTAGGAATTAATCTACCTTCAAAAAATAAATAAAATATAAATATATTTATAACACTAAAAGTCAAATATAATATAATTAATAAAAAAATAACATTAAATAAAAAAAAATTAACATAAAAATTTTTTTTTAATAAATTTTCTCTAGCTATAATTATTAAAATAGTAATTCAAACTCTTAATAAAATTAAACCATAAGATAAAATATCACAAGATATCATATAACTCAAATTACAAAATAAATTAAATTCTATTATTAAATTTATAAAAATAAATATAAAAAAAAATAAAACTATTTGAACCATTCAAAATATATTATTTATAAAACAAAAAGGAATTAAAAATATTATTATTATTAAAAATTTTATCATTATAAAATATTAAATCTTTGAAAATAATCATTACCATGTGTTCGAATTATTGATACTAAAATTGATAATCCTAAAGTACCTTCACAAACAGAAAAAACTAAAAATAATATTAATATATATATGTCAAATTCAAAACATGTTAAATAAATTAATAAAAAAAAAAAAATTCTTAAAACAATAAACTCTAAACTTAATAAAACAATCAATAAATGTTTATGTTTTAAAACAAAAATTAAATTACCAATAATAAATATTAAAATGAAAATAAATCATATATTAATTATCATTAATAGTTTTTATAGTTTAAAAAAAACATTGGTCTTGTAAATCAAAATTAAGTAATTACTTTTAAAACTTCAAAAAAAAAGAATTTCTTTATCTATAATCTCCAAAATTATTATTTTTAATTAAACTATTCTTTGATTTTTGATATTACAAAAACTTTTCTATCTTCTATTATTATTATTATCTCTTTATTTTTATTATTTTTTAATAAYCCTTTATCTATAGGATTTATAATTTTAATACAAACATTATTAATTTGCCTAATTTCTGGTATAATAATAAAAACTTATTGATTTTCTTATATTTTATTTTTAACTTTTATAGGAGGTTTATTAGTTATATTTATTTATGTTTCAAGAATTGCATCAAATGAATTATTTAAACCTTCATTAAATATAAAAATATTTATAATAATTTTTTTTTTTATTTTAATAATCTTTCAATTAATATATATAAAAAACTTATTTTGATTAAATTTTTCATTTAATTCAGATATAAATAATTTTTTTTTTGAATTATTTATTAATAATGAAAATAAAATTAACTTAACAAAATTATATAATAATCAAACTTATATAGTTATAATTATATTAGTAATTTATTTATTTATTACTTTAATTGCAGTTGTAAAAATTACAAACATTTTTTATGGACCTTTACGTTCAGTAATATAATATTAATGATAAATAATAAATTTCAATTAATTCGAAAAAATCACCCAATTTTAAAAATTTTAAATAGATCATTAATTGATCTTCCTTCCCCTTCAAACATTTCCTATTGATGAAATTTTGGATCTTTATTAGCTTTTTGTTTAATTATTCAAATTTTAACAGGATTATTTTTAACAATATATTATACAGCTAATATTGAATTAGCTTTTTATAGAGTAAATTATATTTGTCGTAATGTAAATTATGGTTGATTAATTCGAACCCTACACGCAAATGGAGCATCATTTTTTTTTATTTGCATTTATCTCCATATTGGACGAGGGATTTATTATGAATCATTTAATTTAAAATATACTTGAATAGTAGGAGTTATTATTTTATTTTTATTAATAGCAACAGCTTTTATAGGATATGTATTACCTTGAGGACAAATATCTTTTTGAGGAGCCACTGTAATTACTAATTTATTATCAGCTATTCCTTATTTAGGATCTATGTTAGTTAATTGAATTTGAGGGGGATTTGCAGTAGATAATGCTACATTAACACGTTTTTATACTTTTCATTTTTTACTACCATTCATTATCTTAATAATAACTATAATTCACTTATTATTTTTACATCAAACAGGATCTAACAACCCATTAGGATTAAATAGTAATTATGATAAAATCCCATTTCATCCATTTTTTACCTATAAAGATTTAATCGGAGCTATTATTTTTATAATTATATTAATTATTCTTACTCTTACAAATCCTTATTTATTAGGAGATCCTGATAATTTTATCCCAGCTAATCCTTTAGTAACTCCAGTCCATATCCAACCTGAATGATATTTTTTATTTGCATATGCTATTTTACGATCAATTCCTAATAAATTAGGAGGAGTAATTGCTTTAATTATATCAATTTTAATTCTAATTATTTTACCATTTACCTTTAATAAAAAAATTCAAGGTATTCAATTTTACCCAATTAATCAAATTATATTTTGATTTTTAGTAATAATAATTATCTTATTAACTTGAATTGGAGCTCGACCAGTTGAAAATCCTTATATTTTAACAGGACAAATCTTAACTATCTCTTATTTTTCTTATTTTATTATCAACCCTTTAATAAATAAATATTGAGATAATTTAATTTTTAATTAATAAAATAAATTAAACTTAATTAATGAGCTTGTAAATTAAGCATTTGTTTTGAAAACATAAGAAAGAACTYTATTCTATTAATTTTTATACTAAAAATAATTAATAATTTAAATTAAAAAAATTTTTAAACCTAAAAAAAATAATAAAAAATTTAAAGAAATAGGTAAATATCTTTTTCAAGCTAAATATATTAATTTATCATAACGATATCGAGGTAAAGTACCACGAACTCAAATAAACAAAAAAGAAATAAAAGTTAATTTTAAATAAAAAAAAATACTCAAAATAAAACCTCCTATATAWACTAAAACAAAAAATAATCTTATAAATAAAATTCTTGAATATTCTGCTAAAAAAATTAAAGCAAATCCCCCTCTTCTATATTCAACATTAAATCCTGAAACTAATTCTCTYTCCCCCTCTGCAAAATCAAAAGGAGTTCGATTAGTTTCCGCTAATATAGATCTTATCCAACATAATCTCAATGGAAATATAATAACTATAAATCAAATTAAATTTTGATATAAACTAAAACTAATTAAATTATAATCCATAATTATAATAATTCTTGATAATAAAATTATAGCTAATCTAACTTCATAAGAAATAGTTTGAGCTACAGCTCGCAATCCCCCTAATAAAGAATAATTAGAATTTGATGATCAACCAGCAATTATAACAGTATAAACCCCTAAACTTAAACAACACAAAATAAATAAAATCCCTAAATTAAAACTAATTATATTAAAATAATAAGGAATTACTATTCAGACTAATAAAGATAAAATAAAACTTAATACAGGAGAAAAATAATAAATTAAATAATTTGAATTAATAGGTAAAATTTGTTCTTTAGTAAATAATTTAATAGCATCAGAAAAAGGTTGTAAAATTCCTCTAATTCCTAATTTATTAGGACCTTTTCGAATTTGAATATAACCCAAAACTTTCCGTTCTAATAATGTTAAAAAAGCTACTCCAATTAAAATACCAATAATTAAAATCAACAAACCAATAAAAATTATATAAATATCTTTTATTATCATATACTATCTATATAATTAAATCATATATTTATGATTTCTAAAATCATTACATTTTTCTGCCAAAATAGTTATATATATATMAAATTAAAATTTTTAAATATTATTTAATCAAATTCAAAAAAAAAATAAATCTAATTTAAATATTCAATCCTTTCGTACTAAAATATTTTATTTTTTAAAAGATAGAAACCAACCTGGCTTACACCGGTTTGAACTCAGATCATGTAAGATTTTAATGATCGAACAGATCAAAAATTTAAACTGCTACATTTAATTTTTATCTTAATCCAACATCGAGGTCGCAAACTTATATTTTTATATGARCTAAAAAAATAAATAACGCTGTTATCCCTAAGGTAATTTTTTCTTTTAATCAATAAAATTGGATCATTTAATCACTTATTAATGTTTTATTAAAAAAAAAGTTATTTTTATTTTCTTATCACCCCAATACAATATAAAACCCAATTAAAAAAATTATTTTCAATAAATATTTTTAATTAAATTTTATATAAAACTCTATAGGGTCTTCTCGTCTTTTTAAATTATTTAAACTTTTTAATTTAAAAATTAAATTCTATAATTTATTCTCAAGACAGTTTATATTTCATTCAATCTTTCATACAAGTCATCAATTAAATGACTATTGATTATGCTACCTTTGTACAGTCAATATACTGCAGCCCTTTAATATAATTAATTATCAGTGGGCAGATTAGACTTTAAATTATTATCAAAAAGACATGTTTTTGATAAACAAGTGAATATATATATTTGCCGAATTCCTTAAAAATAATTTTACATTTAATTATTTCATAAAATATTCAAATTTTAAAATAAATATACTAATTTTATCATTATAACTAATTTTATAATATTAAAAAATTTTTTTTTATAAAAAAAAAAATAAATTTAATATTAAATTTTATTAATTAATTAAAATTATTTATAATAAACTAAATTTTATTAACAATTTAAATCATAAAAATTTTAATTATATTTATATTTAATAAATTATATTAATTTAATTTAAAGCTTATCCCTTAAATTATAAAATTTTTTAATTAAAAAATTTATTAATAAATTTTTTAATTAAAAAATTTAAAATTAAATTTTTTTCTAAAAAAACTAGATATATTTAAAAACGATTAACATTTCATTTCAAATTAATTATTAAAAATAATTTTTCTACATTAACTTTTATAATTAATTATCTCTTTTAAATTCGAGAATTATTATCAAAAATATTATTTAATAAACTCTGATACACAAGATACATTAAATTAAAATTACTTTTTAATAAATTTTTCTTTACTATTTCAAATTTCTTTATCAATACTAATTAACTATAAAACTTTTAATTTTTTCTATAAATAATACTTTAACCCCCCAATTAAAACATTATTTATTATTTATTATTAAAAATTTTTTTATTATTATTTATTAATTAATTTTTCCCCTCAAATTAATTAATATAATTTATAATATCTTTTCAATGTAAATGAAATACTTTTCAAGCTCTAATTTGATCTTTCTAGAAACACTTTCCAGTACCTCTACTTTGTTACGACTTATTTCAATTTAAATATTTATATGAAAGCGACGGGCAATATGTACATATTTTAATTTATAATCATTTCTATAAAATAAAAAAAAAATTACATTTAAATCCAATTTCAATTAAAAATTTCATATTAATATTCATTTAAATAAATTTATTGTAATCCATTATATTCTTAATTATAATCTGCATCTTGATCTGATTTAATTTTATTAATAATTTTTAAATATTATTTTTATTATAAAATATTTTTTTAACAACGATATACAAAATTAAAAATTAAGTAAATTTATTCGTGGATTATCAATTAATAAACAGATTCCTCTAAATGAACTAAAATACCGCCAAATTATTTAAGTTTCAATATTTATAATCTACTATTTTAGTATTAAAATTTAAAATTTTCATAATAGGGTATCTAATCCTAGTCTTAAAAAAAATTTATTAAAACATAAAAATTTTATAATATTTTATTAAATTAAAATTTCACTTAATAATTTAATTTTTTAATTATATAATTTCACTTATTATTTAATTAACTAATAAAATTTAATTTAATTTTTGTTTAACCGCAACTGCTGGCACAAAATTTGTTATTAATTATATCATATTACTAAATCTTAATTCCTTAAATATTCAATATTAATTACTACATTTTTAATAAATTATTTTTTAAATAATTTAAATAAACTAAAATTTATATGTAAAATAAATTTTTAATAAATTTTTTAATCTATAAAAAAATTATTTAATGTATTATTTTAACTATAGATTTTTTTTTTTTTTTTTTTATATTTAAATATTTAATATAATAATTAATTTATATATAAAATGTTTAATATTAATTATTAAATATTAAATAATCTTTCTTTTTTCTTTTTCATAATATTAATATTGAATACTATATCATTAATCAAACAATTTTTATTCATTAAAATAAAAAAAAAATTTAAATAAATAATATGAATTATCTTACAATAAATTATTGAATTATTAATATATTAATTAATTAAATATTTAATATATATATATAAATATATATTTATTAAAATTTTAATATATATATATATATATATATATATATATATAAATATCTTTCAAATTAATAATAAAACCATTTTTAATAATATTCACATAAAATAAAAAATAAAAA